GGATTTTGTTTGTTGCTTTTGTTTGTTGCTTTTGTTTGTTGCTTTTGTTTGTTGCTTTTGTTTGTTGCTTTTGTTTGTTGCTTTTGTTTGTTGCTTTTGTTTGTTGCTCGTGTTTGTGATGTTGATTTTGTTGTGTTCTAGTGGAGTTACATTAATAATTTATGGTATTTTGATGCATAAAATTTAACATGATAAATGTAGATAAACGTTGATTGAAATTTTAATGGAACTCCAGTGGTAATAACAAATGATATATATGATAAAAAATTGAAAAAAAAATGAAAAAATTTGATCAACGCACGTTAAAAAAAATAAACTGGAAAGTCACTAGTGTTGTTTAAAAAGTTAGAGGAAATGGAAAAGTGAAAAATTATGTCTAGCAAACATGAATCAAATAACACCATAGTAAGGGGTTTGTGGATACTCCATAACCAAATGCTACGGCAAGTGCATCAGTGCCAAAGTGATTCCCCCCATACGCAAACCGTCTCATTAATTTACCCTTGAGAGCCAGAAAACAGGACGAATACCACGAGATGCTCACGTCTTGAGATTGTATTCACCCGTTGCACTGGAAGGGCAACCTGTGAAGCAGCCCCAAAAAAAAAAATACCAGAGGCGCTAAGAGCAATACAGATGCCGCGATTACGGGTGAGATGAACCCATATAGCGAACCAGAGGCCTCGTGAAGAGAAAAGTAAAGGGAATAGCCATTCCATGATCCTGAAGAAACAGCCAGAGGCGCAAAAGAGCAAGGCTCACCGGTATATACGATCAAACCATCAGGGCAGTCAATGGGCCTGAAGCTGGTAACGTAATTAGGAACCTACGGTGCGTAGCTGTCTCGCGTGAGAAGTTCGATTAATAAATAACCCAATACGATAGCTACCGGTACGGCAGGAGATAGCGACACGTATGGTCCAGACAACATGATCTAAAATATTCCTGAAATACTTTCTCGTAAGGAAATGACTTTATGTACACCCCAACAATATATATGGTTTTAGTATCGTTAACCGTTAGATAATCAGAAAATCATTAACCACTAAATCATTTAGAAAGACCACAATTAAGCCATTACATACCCAACTTTACCACTGTATGGTTTTAGTAGAGCTTAGTAGATAACTCTAGACATAATGTGATGCTAATGAGGCTAATAAATGAATGCTTGAGTCACATAGGCTTAGTGTTAAATATAAGATTGTAGAGAAATTCCCTTTATGGGGGGTAGGGGGGCCTACGTTATGGGGGGGGGCTATACGGTGGTTTCTGTGGTTGAAGTACAACGGCGGCTTTTCAGGCCGTAGGTCTTGGAGAGGAGCCAAGCAGAAACTGTTATGACTTATTTTGTAATTTTTTTAGGGGTATGCTTTGTTTTGGGTGGATTAGCAGTTGCATCTAACCCTTCTCCCTACTATGGGGTAGTTGGTTTGGTGGTTGCCTCTGTTGTAGGGTGTGGATGGTTGATAAGCCTTGGGCTATCCTTTGTATCGTTGGTTCTGTTTATGGTGTATTTGGGGGGAATGCTGGTGGTTTTTGTGTACTCTGTGTCGCTAGCAGCTGATCCTTTTCCTGAGACGTGAGGGGATTGGCGTGTTGTGGGGTATGGGGTGGGGCTTGTTTTAGTGCTAGTTGTTGGGGTGGTGGTGGGGGGCTCTGCTGAGGGGTGGAAGCTGGGGGTGGTAACTGTTGATAGTGGGGGAGTGTTTTTAGTTCGGTTGGATTTTAGTGGTGTTGCTCTGCTCTATTCTTGGGGGGTGGGGCTCTTCCTGATGGGGGGATGGGGGCTACTATTAACTCTGTTTGTTGTGCTGGAGCTTGTACGTGGTTTATCTCGTGGGGCGATCCGGGCTGTTAGGTAGGAGATCAGAGAATAGTTTAATGTAAAATACCAGCTTTGGGAGTTGGAGATAGGGGTTTAAGCCCTCTTTTTCTGAGGCTGAGTGGGTTGGGGGGAACTCTAAGAAGGGGTATAGTCTTCATTCTTTGGTTTACAAGACCAATGTTTTTATAAACTATTAGAGTATCTAGCAGTTAAGAATCTTATTCTCTAGGGCTCCAATAAGGGGGAAGAGGACTAGGAGGATGGTGAAGTAGGTGAGGGAGGCTAGTTGGCCGATAATAATGAATGGATGCTCTACGGGTTGGCTTCCAACTCATGTTAGGATTAGTAGGTTAGCAACTAGGGTTCAAAAGAGGATTTGTGAGAGGGGCCGGAATGTTATTGTGCGTTGTTTGGATTTATGTAGAAATGGGACTAAGAGTAGGATTAGTACGGAGGCGGCAAGAGCTAGGACTCCTCCCAGTTTATTGGGGATTGAGCGTAGGATAGCGTATGCGAATAGGAAGTATCACTCTGGTTTGATATGGGGTGGTGTTACTAGTGGGTTGGCTGGGGTGAAGTTTTCGGGGTCTCCTAGGAGGTTGGGGGAGAATAGAGCTAGGGTTGCTAGTGGAGCTAGTATGAGAGTGAATCCTAGAAGGTCTTTTGTGGAGAAGTAGGGGTGGAATGGGATTTTGTCACAGTTTGATACAATTCCTAGTGGGTTATTTGAGCCTGATTCATGGAGGAAGGTGAGGTGAATGAGGGTAAGGCCTGCAATTAGGAATGGTAGGAGGAAGTGAAGGGCAAAGAATCGGGTTAGGGTGGGGTTATCTACGGAGAATCCCCCTCAGGCTCATTCTACAAGGGTCTGTCCGATATAGGGGATGGCTGAGAATAGGTTGGTGATGACTGTAGCACCTCAGAAGGATATTTGGCCTCATGGTAGGACGTATCCTACGAAGGCAGTTGCTATGAGAGTAAGTAGGAGGATTACTCCTGTGTTTCAGGTTTCTTTGTAGAGGTAGGATCCATAGTAGAATCCTCGTCCAATATGTAGGTAGATACAGATGAAGAAGAATGAGGCACCGTTAGCGTGGAGGTTGCGGATAAGTCATCCGTACTGGACGTTTCGGCATGTGTGGGCAACTGAAGAGAAGGCTAGGGTTGTATCTGCAGTGTAATGTGTAGCTAGTAGTAGGCCGGTGATAATTTGTGTAGCTAGGCAGATACCTAGTAAGGATCCAAAGTTTCATCAGGCGGAGATGTTTGAGGGGGTGGGTAGATCAATTAGAGAGCTGTTAATTATCTTTAGTAGAGGGTGGGATTTTCGTAGGTTGGGGGCCATTGGTTGGTGATTTATGTTGATAGTAGGATGATGAGGGTAGATAGGGCGAAGGATCCCAGGTAGGTTTTGATTAGCCCTGAGTGCAGGGTGGTTGAGGTTTGGGTTGCTATAAGTTGTATGTTGGCGAGACCTTCGGGCCCTATTTTTTTATATCAGGATAGGTCGATTAGGTGTGAGGCAATCTTTTGTCCGCTGTTTAGTAGGTTAGTAGAGCTAAGGCGATGGGTTAGGGGGTTGAAGTAGCCTAGTGTGGACGAGAAGTTTAGGTAGGTATTTGGTTTTGGTTGGGTTAGGGTATGGGCTATGCTTTGAAGTTCTAGGGCCAGGATGATACCGAGTATGGTAATGAGGATGGCCGCGGTTTTTGTTAAGGTTGGTATGGTTATTGGTGGGGTTTTTGTAGGGGTAAGGTAGGATGTGATGAGTAGGCCGGCGAGAATGCTACCTAGGGCAAGGCGGAGGATGGGGGAGGTAATTGTGGGGTTGTTTTCGTTTATTGCGGAGACTGTGGAGGTGCGGGCGAATCCTGCTTGGACCAGGAGGGTTATACGAAGGCTATAGGTTGCAGTAAATGCTGTAGCTAGGAGGGTTAGGAGGAGTGCTCATGTGTTTAGGTACGATGTATTAAGGTTTTCGATAATGGAGTCTTTTGAGTAAAATCCTGCTAGGAAGGGGGTTCCTATAAGTGCAAGGTTGCCAATGGTTAGGCAGGAGGTGGTTGTTGGGAGTGTTTTTTGTAAGCCCCCTATTTTTCGGATATCTTGTTCTCCGTTGAGGTTGTGAATGATTGATCCTGAACATAGAAATAGTATAGCTTTGAAGAAAGCGTGGGTTGAGATATGGAGGAAGGCTAGTTGTGGAAGGTTTAAGCCGATAGTGACTATTATTAACCCTAGTTGGCTTGATGTGGAGAAGGCAATGATCTTTTTGATGTCGTTCTGTGTGAGGGCACAAGTAGCGGCGAATAGTGTGGATAGGGCTCCCAGGCATAGGCAAGTGGTGAGGGCGGTGGGGTTGTTGGTTAGTATGGGGTGGGTGCGGATAAGCAAGAAGATTCCAGCGACTACTATTGTGCTAGAGTGGAGTAGGGCAGAGACTGGGGTTGGACCCTCTATGGCAGCGGGTAGTCATGGGTGGAGGCCGAATTGGGCTGATTTTCCTGTGGCAGCGAGGATTAATCCTAGTAGAGGCAGTGTTGGAGTTTGTGAGGGTGAGGGGGTCTGATGGATTTCTCAGGTGTTTATGGTTGAGGCAAGCCATGCTATGCTTAGGATAAGGCCGATGTCTCCAATTCGATTATAGAGGACGGCTTGGAGGGCGGCGGTGTTGGCTTCTGCTCGTCCGTGCCATCAGCCGATTAGGAGGAAGGATATAATTCCTACCCCCTCTCATCCGATGAATAGTAGGAATATGTTATTGGCGATGGTTAGGGTTAGTATTGCGATTAAGAAGGTTAGTAGGTATGAGAAGAATTTTGAGATGTATGGCTCTGAAGCTATATATCATGTTGCAAATTGGAGGATGGATCATGTTACGAATAGTGCGATGGGGAAGAATATTGTGGAGTATTGGTCTATTTTGAGGCTGAGTGGGATCTTGAAGTTTATAATGAATTTTCATTCTCAATGGGAGATGATGCTATCTATGCCTGAGTATATAAATAGTGTTGCTGGAATGAGGCTTGTTAGGAAGGCAGTTTTAATGGCGCGTGTGGTAATGGTTGGGGAGTTTTGTAGGTTTTTTGATAGTGGAGAAAGTAGTAGGGGAGTGAGGATGATTGTTAGTGTTAGGAGTATAGAGGTGTTAAGGAGTAGTGCGGTTTCCATTACTTTTACTTGGATTTGCACCAAGATGGGTGGTTCCTAAGACCAGTGGATTACTGTTATCCTTTAAAAGTTAAGGGGACTGAGGTTTTAAGCTCAGATGCAAGAGTTAGCAGTTCTTGTTGGTATACCTCCCCTCGGCAGGTAAGAAGGGTTTAACTTCTATTTTTAGGGTCACGGTCTAATGTTTTGGTTGAAACTATACTTGCATGAGGGAGTAGGCCTAGAAATAAGGTTTGGTTTTAGAATTAGAAGCAGTAAAGGGATAATATGGAGTGCTATTAGGAGATGTTCTCGTGTGTTTGAGTTTTGGATTGATGTAATGTAGCTGGGAAGGGGTCCTCGTTGGGTGGTGAGGAGTATAAATAGGGTGTATGAGGCGGTTAGGAAGGTTGCGGCTCCGGTTAGGATAATGGTGAGGTTGGATCAGTTGAATAGTGCGATTATGATAGTTAGTTCGGCTATTAGATTAGTTGATGGTGGGAGTGCTATGTTTGTTAAGTTGGCTAGTAGTCATCAAATTGCTATAAGTGGTAGGAGAGGTTGAAGGCCTCGAGCTAGGAAGAGGATTCGGCTGTGGGTTCGTTCATAGTTTGTATTTGCTAGGCAGAATAGTATGGAGGAGGTGAGTCCGTGGGAGATTATGAGAATTATAGCGCCTGAGAATGATCAGTGGGTTTGGATTATGCTTGCAGCAATAACTAGGCCTATATGGCTTACGGAGGAGTAGGCGATGAGTGATTTTAGGTCTGTTTGTCGGAGGCAGATTGAGCTGGTTATTAGTGCCCCTCATAGGCTTAGTGTGAGGAATGGATAGTGTAAGAAGTTTGAGAGGGGGGCTATTAAGAGGGTAAGGCGTATAATGCCATACCCTCCTAGTTTTAGAAGTAAGGCGGCAAGTAATATGGAACCTGCGATTGGGGCTTCTACATGTGCTTTGGGTAGCCATAAGTGTAGACCATACAGGGGAGCTTTTACTATGAATGCTATGAGTAGGGCCAAGCTTGATAGGAGGTTGGTTCAGGAGTTAGTTAGTGTGGAAGAGGATAGTTCTAGTATTGTTAGGTGAAGGGTGCCTGTTTGTGAGTGGAGGGATAGGATTGTCACTAATAGTGGGAGGGAGCTGATGAGAGTGTAAAATAGTAAATAGATACCAGCGCTTAGGCGTTCTGGTTGATTTCCTCATCGTGTAATTAGGATTAGGGTGGGGATTAGGGTAGCTTCGAATGAGATGTAAAATAGTGCTAGTTCTGTGGTTGAGAAGGCTAGGATGATGAATGGTTGGATTGTAATTAGGGTTACAATGTAGATTCGTTTTCGGGTAAGGGGTTCTTGTTGCAGGTGATTTTGGCTTGCTATGATTATGAGGGGTAGTAGTCAGCATGATAGAACCAGTAAGGGAGAGGAAGTTTGGTCGATACCGGTTCATTGGGTTAAGTTTTTGTAGGGGTAGTATGTGGGGAGTAGCCACTGGAGGCTGAGGGTAGCGATTATGAGGCTGTATGTGGTGGTGTTAGTTCATAGGAATTTTGGGGGAGATAGGAGGGCTGTTGGGATGAGTATAATAGTTGGGAGGATGATCTTTAGCATTGTAGTAGGTTTAGGTTGTGTAGGTGGTCTGAGCCATGTGTTCGTGTGGAGGCTACCAGTATTGCTAAGCCAGTACCAGCTTCGCAGGCTGAGAAGGTGAGTATTAGAATTGGTATCAGGGTGGAGGAGGTTATTTGGTTTTCGGTGGATCAGATTGATAGGATAATATATATGGATAGTATTATGCTTTCCAAACATAGTAGGGCGGAGATTAGGTGTGTTCGGTGGAAGGCTAACCCTAGGCTGCTTAGGGTAAATGCTGAGTAGAAGCTTAGGTGTGTAATTGACATAAAGAAAGTCATAGGTGTGGGCTATGGTCTACTGAGTCGAAATCAGTTGTCTTGGTTAGACTAACTTTCTAATTACTCTGCTCATTCTAGGCCCCCTTGTGATCATTCATAGGTTAGTCCTAGTGTGAGTAGAAGAATAATGGTAGAGGTTCAGGTTAAGGTGGTAGTAGGGGATTGAAGTTGTATGGCTCAGGGGAGGGGGAGTAGGAGTGCGATTTCTAGGTCAAACAGTAGGAATAGGATTGCTACTGAGGAAGAATCGGATTGAGAATGGAAGGCGAGCGGATCCTAGTGGGTCAAATCCACATTCGTATGGGGATAATTTTTCTGAGTCGGGAGTTATTTGGGCAAGTCAAAGGTTTAATATAGTCAAAATGGCGCTTAGGGTGAGAGATAGAAGAAGTATAAATATGATTATGTTTATTGCTCTTCTCTGGGGTTACACCAGATTTTAGAGATTGGAAGTCAATTGTATTTAGTATACTAGGAGAGCAGGATCCTCATCAGTAAATAGTTATATAGAGGAATAATCAGATGACATCTACGAAGTGTCAGTATCAGGCTGCTGCTTCGAATCCGAAGTGGTGGTTTGATGTGAAGTGATACTTGATTAAGCGTAGGAGGCAGACTGATAGGAAGGAAGAGCCAATGATTACGTGGAGGCCGTGGAATCCTGTTGCAACAAAGAAGGTTGAGCCATATACTCCGTCAGCAATTGAGAATGGTGCCTCGTAATATTCTATTGCTTGTAGAGTTGTAAAGTAAAATCCTAGTAGGATCGTTAGGGTTAGTGCATGGATGGCATGTTTTCGATTACCCTCTGTAATGTTGTGGTGGGCTCAGGTTACGGTGACTCCTGAGGCTAGGAGGATAGCTGTGTTTAATAGGGGGACTTCTATGGGGTTTAGAGGTTGAATTCCTGTTGGAGGTCATTGTCCACCTAGTTCTGGGGTGGGGACTAGGCTAGAGTGGAAAAATGCTCAGAAGAAGCCTAGGAAGAAAAATGCTTCGGATGTAATGAAGAGGATTATTCCGTATCGTAGGCCTTTTTGGACTGTTGGGGTATGGTGACCTTGGAATGTGCTTTCTCGTACGATGTCTCGTCATCATTGAAGTATGACTAGAAGTATAGAAAGTAAGCCTAGGTTTAGTAGGTGTCAGGAGTTATGGTGGAATCATATAATTAGTCCTGAGGTTGTAAGTAGGGCAGCAATTGCTCCGAAAATTGGTCAGGGGCTTGGATCAACTATGTGGTAGGAGTGTGCTTGGTGGGCCATTAGATGTTTTCTTGTAAGTAAAGGCTTAGAAGGAGGACGAAGACGTAGGCTTGGATTATGGCTACTGCTACTTCTAGGATGGTTAGTAGGAGGAGGATTGATGTGGTTAAGATGGAGATGGTTGGCATGATTGATAAGAGGGTGGTGGTAGCTGTGGAGATGAGTTGAATGAGTAGGTGGCCTGCTGTGAGGTTTGCTGTTAGACGGACTCCTAATGCTAGTGGTCGGATAAGTAGGCTGGTGGTTTCGATTATGATTAGGGCGGGGATTAATGGGGTGGGTGTTCCTTCGGGTAGTAAGTGACCTAGGGAGGCGGAGGGCTGATTTCGTAGGCCCGTAAGTAGAGTGGCAAATCAAAGTGGGAATGCTAGGGCTATGTTTATGGATAGTTGAGTGGTTGGAGTGAATGTGTAAGGTAATAGTCCTAGTAGGTTGACTATAAGGAGGAGGGTTATTAGTGATGTCAGGATTAAGGCTCATTTATGTCCGTTTTTGTTTAGTGGGGTTATTAGTTGTTTTGTGATAAGGTGAAAGAATCATGATTGGAGAGTGGAGAGACGATTAGTGATTCATCGGTTACCTGGTGTAGGAAGGAGGAGGGTGGGGAACAGTATGGAGAGGAGGATTAGTGGGATTCCTAGTAGTTGGGGGCTTATAAATTGGTCGAAGAAGCTTAGGTTCATGGTCAGGTTCAGGGTGTGGTTTTAGTGAGTGCTGTGGTTTTGTTTGAAGGAGGGTTAGTGGTGGTGAATGATAGGAGTTTAGGTTGGAGGATTAGTGAAAAGGTTAGTCATGATAGGAGCATGATTAGGAATCATGGGTTGGGGTTTAGTTGTGGCATATCATTAAGGAGGTGGGGTAGTCCTCTTTCTCTAGCTTAAAAGGCTAGTGCTGTTGCATAGCTTCTTAATGACTGGTAATTAGGAGGATAGGAGTGAAGATCAGTTCTCGAAGTAGGTGAGGGGTGTGGATTCTACTACGATTGGTATGTAGCTGTGGTTAGCACCGCAGATTTCTGAACATTGACCATAGAAGATTCCTGGTCGAGTGGTGATAAATGATGTTTGGTTTAGTCGGCCTGGGATAGCATCAGTTTTTACCCCCAGGGTGGGGATTGCTCAGGAATGGAGGACGTCTCCTGCAGTAACGATGATGCGGATTGGTGATTCTATTGGGATGACGACACGGTGGTCAACTTCTAGTAGACGGAAGTGACCGGGTGATAGTTCTGTTGTAGGGATTATGTATGAGTCGAATGTTAGGTCTTTGAAATCTGTATACTCGTAGGATCAGTATCATTGATGTCCGATGGCTTTTAGGGTTAGGTCGGGTTCATCGATTTCGTCTATTATGTATAGGATTTGTAAGGATGGAAGTGCAAGTAGGATAAGAACGATGGCTGGTAGGATTGTTCAGATAAGTTCTACTTCTTGTGCATCGACAGTGTTTGAGGATAGTTTTTCTATTAATATAAGGGTTAGGAGGTAGAGGACTAGGCTACAGATTGCCAGTGCGACTATTAAGGCATGGTCGTGGAATTCAACAAGTTCTTCTATGATTGGGGAGGATGCGTCTTGGAATCCAAGTTGCGAGTGGTTAGCCATGTGAGATGTACGGGGTTTTCACTCGTGATTTAGTCTTGACAAGACTATGTAATTGGTTTACTAACATCTCATAAGAAAGAAGCATGAGTGGTATGATGCGGTTGGCTTGAAACCAGCATACGAGGGTTCGATTCCTTCCTTTCTTGAATTTGGACGAAGGCTGGTTCTTCAAAGGTGTGATAAGGGGGTGGGCAGCCGTGAATTCATTCGATGTTGGTAGCTGTTAGTTCTGGTTGAAGTACTTTGCGTTTTGATGTGAATGCTTCTCAGATGATAAATATTAGTATGATTACGGCGGTTATTGAAATTAGTGAACCGATAGAGGATAAGGTGTTTCATAGGGTGTAGGCGTCTGGATAGTCGGAGTATCGTCGTGGTATACCGGCAAGGCCTAGGAAGTGCTGAGGGAAGAAGGTTAGGTTTACTCCTGCAAATATAATTCCAAAGTGGGCTTTGGCTCATGTTTGGTGTAGAGTATAGCCTGTGAATAGTGGGAATCAGTGGGTGAATCCAGCTAGGATGGCAAAGACTGCACCTATTGATAGTACATAGTGGAAGTGGGCTACTACATAGTATGTGTCGTGTAGGGCAATGTCTAGGGAGGAGTTTGCTAGGACAATACCTGTTAGACCACCAATAGTAAATAGGAAGATGAAGCCTAGGGCCCATAGTATGGGTGGATCCCATTTAATAGTTCCACCGTGTAATGTTGCTAGTCAGCTAAAGACTTTAATTCCAGTGGGGATAGCGATAATTATGGTGGCGGATGTGAAATAGGCTCGGGTGTCTACATCTATTCCAACAGTAAATATATGATGTGCTCATACGATGAAACCTAGGAATCCGATTGATAATATTGCTCATACTATTCCCATATAGCCAAAGGGTTCTTTTTTGCTAGCGTAGTATGCTACTACATGTGAGATGACTCCGAAGCCGGGGAGGATTAGGATGTAAACTTCTGGATGACCAAAGAATCAGAAGAGATGTTGGTATAGGATTGGATCTCCCCCTCCTGCAGGGTCAAAGAATGTGGTGTTTAGGTTGCGGTCTGTTAGGAGTATGGTAATGCCAGCAGCAAGGACTGGAAGTGAGAGTAGTAGTAGAACGGCCGTGATTAGGACGGATCAAACAAACAGTGGGGTTTGGTATTGTGAGAGGGCGGGTGGTTTTATGTTGATGGCGGTTGTAATGAAATTGATTGCACCGAGAATGGAGGAGACTCCTGCTAAGTGGAGGGAGAAGATGGCGAGGTCAACTGATGCTCCTGCGTGGGCTAGGTTACCAGCTAGTGGAGGATATACGGTTCAACCCGTTCCTGCTCCTGCTTCTACTGTTGAGGAGGCTAGTAAGAGGAGGAAGGATGGGGGAAGTAGTCAGAAGCTTATGTTGTTTATGCGTGGAAATGCTATGTCGGGTGCACCAATTATAAGAGGGACTAGTCAGTTTCCAAAGCCTCCAATTATGATTGGTATTACTATGAAGAAGATTATTACGAAGGCATGGGCAGTGACGATTACGTTGTAGATCTGGTCGTCTCCTAGGAGGGTTCCTGGTTGACCAAGTTCTGCTCGAATGAGTAGGCTGAGGGCGGTTCCAACTATGCCGGCCCATGCCCCAAAGATTAGGTATAGGGTGCCAATGTCTTTGTGGTTTGTTGAGAATAATCATCGGTTGATGAAAGTCACAGGTAAGATGGCTGAGTGTTAAGGCGTTAGGCTGTAGTCCTTTTTACAGAGGTTTGATTCCTCTTCTTATCGACTCTGTAGTGAAGTTCATGGTGAGTTGCAAGCTCATTGATGTGCACTGAAGGTGTACCAGAGTTTGATAGATGGAGGCCTGATGGTTTGGGCACCTAGCTGTTAACTAGGAGATTGTGGGATCGAGGCCCACCTGTCTAGGTAAGGCTCTAGCTTAATTAAAGTGTCTGGGTTGCATTCAGAAGATGCAGGTTAATGTCCTGCGAGTTTTAATGTTAGCAGAAACTAAGAGAGTTTAACTCTTGTTTAAGGCTTTGAAGGCCTTCGGTTTATGTACTATCCTAAGTTTCTTAAATGATAGAGAGGATTATTGGAGAAAGGGGAAGGAGTAGGGTTGAAAGAGAGGTGAGGATGGAGATTAGGGTGCTTGTTGGTTTGTGGATGTGCCACTGTTTTATGTGGTTTGTGGGGTTTGGTGGGAGTGTGATTGTTGAATAATATGCGAGGCGAAGGTAGAAGAATAATCCTAATAATGAAAGGATTGCAATGATTATGGCTGTTGTGGTTATTTCTTGTTTGGTTAGTTCTTGGATGGTGAGTCATTTGGGTAAGAAACCTGTTAGGGGTGGAAGTCCAGCTAGGGATAGGAGAGTTATTATTAGGGTTGCATTGAGTGTTGGGGCTTTTGTTCAGGAGATTATTATTGTAGATAGTTTTAAGGTTTTGGTTGTGTTTAGGGTGAGGAATACGGTGACAGTTATTAGGCAGTATATGTAGAAAGTTAGGAGGGTCAGTTTAGGATTGTAGATGAGGATAATTGTTATCCATCCGAGATGAGAGATGGATGAGAAAGCTAGGATTTTTCGGATTTGTGTTTGATTTAATCCTATTCAGCCTCCTAGGGCAGTTGAGAGGATTGCTATAATGGTGAGCAAGGTTGAGTTGAGGGAGTGAGATGTTAGGAAGAGGATGGTAATTGGGGGGAATTTTATTACTGTTGATAGGAGTATAGCGGTAGTTAGTGAGGATCCTTGTAGTACTTCTGGAAATCAGAAGTGGAATGGAACTAGTCCTAGTTTTATTGCGATTGCTGTTGTTAATAGAGCGCATGAAATGGGGTGGTTTAGTTGGGTGATGTCTCATTGGCCTGAGGATCAAGCATTGATTGTGCTTGAGAAGAGTAGTAATGTTGAAGCGGCTGCTTGAACTAGAAAGTATTTAATTGCAGCTTCAATGGCTCGTGGGTGGTGATATTTTGAAATGAGGGGGATAATAGCTAGGGTATTAATTTCTAACCCAGTTCAGATTGCTATTCAATGGTTGCTAGAGATGACAATAGTTGTCCCTAGTAGTAGACTTATAGTGAAGATTAGTTTGGCATAAGGGTTCATTAGTAGGGGAAGGAGTTAAACCATCATTTTCGGGGTATGGGCCCGATAGCTTTAGTTAGCTGACCCTACTAGAAAATAATATAAGGGAAGTATAGGGAGTTTTGATCTCTCTTGTGTAGGTTCGACTCCTACTTTTCTAAGGTTTAGTCTGTCTAGGAAATGAGAGGGTTGGTGTACCTCTATGTTCACTTTATCATAGTGACCCTTTAACGTTCAGGCACATTTCCTTGAGTAAGGAGGAAGGCCTGCGTAACAGATAGGTATGCTGGTGTGTCATAGGCATAAAGCTAGTGTTAGTGGTAGGAAGTTTTTTCATAGGAGATGCATGAGCTGGTCATAACGGAATCGAGGGTAGGAAGCGCGAATTCATAGGAAGCCTGAGGAGAGAAGGAGAGTTTTTGAAGCTAGGACTACTGGAAACAGTTCAGTGGGTAGGCTTAGTGAGCTTGGGTTTAGGAATAAAATGGTGGTTAAGGTGTTTATTAGTATGATGTTGGCATATTCGGCTAGGAAGAATAGTGCGAATGGACCTGCAGCATATTCTACATTGAACCCTGAAACTAGTTCGGATTCTCCTTCTGTGAGGTCGAAAGGGGCTCGGTTTGTTTCGGCAAGTGTTGAGATATATCATATTATTGCAAGAGGTCAAGAGGAGAAGATGAGGTACAAGGGTTCTTGGGTTGTGGCTAGGGTGTTTAGGGTGTAGTTTCCGCCTAATACAATTAATGATAGGAGGATAATTGCTAGTGTTACTTCGTAGGAGATGGTTTGTGCTACTGCTCGGAGAGCACCAATTAGGGCATATTTTGAGTTTGAAGCTCATCCCGATCATAGAATTGAGTATACTGCTAGGCTTGATATAGCTAGGAGGAATAGAAGGCCAAGGTTTAGGTCAGTGAGGGGAAATGGAAGGGGGAGGGGAATTCAGATTGTGATAGCTAGGAGTAGTGCTAGTATTGGAGTTATGATGAATAGGGATGGAGAGGATGTGGAAGGGCGAACTGGTTCTTTGATGAATAGTTTCACTCCATCTGCTACAGGTTGTAGAAGTCCAAATGGTCCTACGATGTTCGGACCCTTGCGAGCTTGCATGTAGCTTAGGATTTTTCGTTCTACTAATGTTAGAAAAGCTACGGCAATTAGGATTGGAATAGCATAAGCCAGGGATATGATTAAGTAGGTAAGGGGGAGGGGAAGTGGGTAAGTCATTGTGGGGTATAAAGCTAGGGAGAGGACTTGAACCTCTGGGTAAAGGGCTTAAGCCTTTCGCATTTGCCAAGCTCTGCCACGCTAGCGGTCCTTATCTAGGACATAAATGTGTTACCTCTTGGTAATTTAGTTGCGTTCATTACTTAAAGGAAAGGCGTACCTGTAGCATTGGCCTTACTTTTCCGGTCCTTTCGTACTAGGAAAAGTTGGTCATAGATAGAAACCGACCTGGATTGCTCCGGTCTGAACTCAGATCACGTAGGACTGTTAATCGTTGAACAAACGAGCCCTTAATAGCGGCTGCACCATTAGGATGTCCTGATCCAACATCGAGGTCGTAAACCTCCTCGTCGATATGGGCTCTTGAAGGAGATTGCGCTGTTATCCCTGGGGTAGCTTGGTTCATTGTTCAGTTATACTGGGTCTGGATACTGTTTGTACATTGAGGTGTTGCTCTTGGTTAAGAGGTGTGGTCTTATTTTTGGAGGTTTTGTTTTTCTCCAAGGTCGCCCCAACCAAAAAATGCGGACCAGTGTCTGTCGGGGTTGATGGGCCTTGTAGGTTCTATTTTAGTAGGATGGTCGCTGATTTTAAAGTTCCACAGGGTCTTCTCGTCTTATGAAGTTATTCTTGCTTTTGCACAGGAAGATCAGTTTCACTGATTATCTGTAGGAGACAGTTGAGGCTTCGTTTAGCCATTCATACAAGTCTCGATTTATGAGACAATTGATTGCGCTACCTTTGCACGGTTAGGATACCGCGGCCGTTAAACATGATGTCACTGGGCAGGCATCACCTTCAATACTTGTTCGGCTGAAGGCTATGTTTTTGGTAAACAGTCGAGCCTTCGTGTTTGCCTAGTTCCTTTTACAGATTTAAATCTTTCTAATGGGCGCTCCTGAGTTGGGTTAACAGGGTAGGTTGTAATACTCAGTCTCGTTGAAGTTGAGGTATTTGATTATCTGTTAATAATGGGATAATGTAAGCTTACGCCTGAGAGGGAGGTTCCCTAGGTTACTCGTTTTAGCATAAATTCTCCTATTATTATAGGTTAGCCTGTTGTTGTTAAGGGAATCATGTTGTTTTTGGATTTTTTTAGGGGTGAGCTTTGACGCACTCTTTGTTGGTGGCTGCTTGAAGGCCCACAGGTTGGGATATAATGTTGTGTGGTTATCCGCTAGTGGAGGTTGTATTCTTTTTTAAAGGAGCTGTACCTCCATTAAATTACTCTTGATCTACTACATGAAGGATAGGTGGTACCGTGGAGAAGGATTAAGAGTGAACTTAAATTCAATTCACAGGCAACCAGCTATCACCCAGCTCGATTGGCTTTTCACCTCTACTAGCAAGTCATCCCACTCTTTTGCAACAGAGACGGGTGCGCTCAGATATAGCTGCTTGCGAGTAGCTCGCTTGGGTTTCGGGGGGGCAAGCTTAAGGTCATTTTGCTTGGTTGTTCTTGCTAAACCATGATGCAAAAGGTACAAGGGTTCATCTTTGCTGTTTCTTGCTTAAATTTTCATTATTATTTCATCTTTCCCTTACGGTACGGAATTACTATCGCGCCAGTGTGGGTGCTTTTCTATCGCCTATACTAAGCTGTTAGAATGTTTTAATTTAGTTTTTGTAAGCGGATTTTTTAGTTTAGGGTTTATAGTGGAAGGTTGGGCTAGGTATTGGGCTTCAAGACGATCTGTGTGGGTTGCAGACATCTTTCAGGTGTAAGCTGAATGCTTTTGTTATGCTACGTCTTGGTATGCTAAGTACACCTTCCGGTACACTTACCTTGTTACGACTTACCTCATCTTTAGCTATTTAGGGCATTAGGTATGTTGTGAGTTGAAGCTTTTTGAGGAGGGTGACGGGCGGTATGTACGTGCTCCAGGGCCAGTTTTAAGGAGGCTCGATTGTCCTGCTTTACTACTAAATCCGCCTTCTAGAAGTGGTTTCACACTTCCTTCCGTAGATTTTCTATTATAGAAAATGTAGCCCATTTCCGCCACTCCATGGGCTATACCTTGACCTGTCTTGCTAGTGGGTGGGGCTATTATGTTCACTGTTATTCTCTCAGGGGAGGTGAACTGGCGACGGCGGTATGTAGGCTGCTTTGGCAAGGAGTGGTTGGGTGTATCGTGGGTTATCGATTATAGAACAGGCTCCTCTAGGTGGGTTTGGAGCACCGCCAAGTCCTTAGAGTTTTAAGCGTTTGTGCTCGTAGTTCTCAGGCGAATACTTTGGTGGGGAAAGTATCGGGATTTAGGGCTAGACATAGTGGGGTATCTAATCCCAGTTTGTATTCTAGCTTTCGTGGCGGTTAATTAATCGTTGGGGCTAGGGTCATTTTCAGGTTGGCTTTAGGTGCATCTTGGGCTTATGACGGCTCAGTTACATTTCGATCCTAGTTGGTGCGATAACATAGTGCCACACTTTACGCCGTGTTACTGTTAATTTGGGTCTCTTGTGTGACCGCGGTGGCTGGCACAAGATTTACCAACCCTTGGGTTGCTATAACTAAGTCAAGTTTACACTTATTGCTTAATGTTAACTACTGCTGAGTACCCGTGGAGGTGTGGCGAGGCAAGGCGTCTTGGGCTACATTTCTGGGTGTGCCTGATGCCCGCTCCTTAGGGCTTGGTAAGACGCTGAGGGCATTTACACTGGGGTGCGGATACTTGCATGTATGTGTTTAGCAAGAATTAACGGTAAGGTTAGGACTAAGTCTTTTGTCCTTGGGTGCAAGTGGTTGACCGTCTTGGCATCTTCAGTGCCATGCTTTTGGTAAGCTACAAGGAC